AGTAATGCAACTATTAGAAAAAAATGGATTAGAAGAAAAATGGATATAATCTATTATTATGTATATATATTATTATGTATATATGAAGATATCAATTTCATCTTCATCACAAAAAAAAAAACAAAGGAGGTTTTGATTTTATGTTTATGGGTGATCTAGTAGCCTTATGCGTGAAGATAATGAATTCGGCCATTGTGGTCGGACTCTATTACGGATTTTTGACCCCATTTTCTATAGGGCCCGGTTATCTCTTCCTTCTCCGAGCTTGGGTTATGGAAATGGGAGTCGGGGACGAGGGCAGTGAGCGGATGGCAGCAGCACAAACTGGCTTTATAATGGGACAGCTCATTATATTCACATCGATTCATTATGCGCCTCTGCATCTAGCATTGGGTAGACCTCATACAATAACTGTCCTAGCTCTACCCTATCTTTTGGTTCATTTCTTCTGGAGCTCTAGTGAAAACTACTTTTTTGATGAGGCTGCTAATCAGAGAAAATCCATTCGTAATCTAAACCTTCAATTTGTATACCTGAATACTCTCATTTTTCAATTATTCAACCATTTCCTTTTGCCGAGTTCAATCTTAGCCAGATTAGTTACTATTTATCTGTTTCGATGCAACAGCAAGATCCTATTTTTAATCGGTAGTTTCATTGGTTGGTTAATTGGTCTCATGTTATTCATGAAATGGCTTGGTTTTTTCATGAAATGGGTTGGATTGGTATTAGCCTGGGTAGAGCAAAACAAGTTGCTTAGATCTAATAACATTAGAATTCTTGGGTATGACATTGGATATAACGCCACATGGGTTCGATTGGTAGTAATCTGGATCTGCCAAAACAACGCTATTGACGTGAATAGAACGATTCCGTATCGTCAGTATCAATCCAATACATACCTTGTGTGGGAGATGCAGGCGTATGTAAAAAAAATGTTTTCTATTATTTTAGTGATTACTTGTATGTACTATTTAGGAAGAATACCGCCACCTCTTTTTTCTTACAAAATGCAATTTGGAGGAGGAGAAAGAAGGGGAGAAAAACCGCAATCAGAGGAAGAAAGCGATAGCGATGACGAAACAGATATGGAAAATGATCCCGCTTTGATTTCCATCTCTTCTACCCTTTTTCTTCCGGAGGATCCCGAAGTGATCCGATGGAATGGAGAAGCGAGCGGATGGAATGAAAAGGAAATAAACAAGGATGAACTCCACTTTCACTTGAAAGGGACAAATGCTACAGACGGGAATGAAGAAAATCTGAAGTTAGAAAATGACTTTTCAGTTGAAGATAATTTTTCAAAAGTTCTTGTGCCTCTTCTTTTCGACTCCAAAAATTGGAATCAACCATTTAGATATATAGAAAATACTAGGTTTGAATATCCTGTACAAGATGAAATGTCACAATATTTTTTCCATGGGTGCCAAAGTGATGGAAAAGAAAGACTCTCTTTTACATATCCGCCCAGTTTATCAACCTTTTTAGAAATGATCGAAAAAAAGATATCTTTAGTCACACCTGAAAAACTCTCTTCTGATGAATTGTAGAATCGGTGGTGTTTTAGCAATGAACAAAAAGCAAAAAGCCTAAACAATGAGTTTCAAAACAGAATGGAAGCTTTAGACAAAGGATTTCATGTAATAGATGTACTCGATAAAAAGACTAGGTTGTGTAATGATAAGACTAAAAAAGAATATTTACCAAGAATATATGATCCTTTCTTGAACGGATCCTCTCGTGGGCAAATCCCCTCTTTTTCTTCGCCTTTAAGTTTAACTAAAAAGACTTCTTTAACAGGTTTTATAGAGACATTTTGGCTAAATAAGATCCATGATCTACTTTTTAGTACTGATTCTAATCATTTTGAGATTAGTACGGATGACATCAATACGTTTCCTACAAAATCATTGTCAGAAGAAAAAAGGCATTCTTTAATTAGAAAACCCGAAGAAAGTTCTTCAGAAGAAGAAAGGTATTCAGAAGAAGTTGGAATAAAAGAAATCAGTAAAGAAGTTCCTCGATGGGACTACAAAATAATAGATGAAATCGAATGGGCCGAGCTCGACCTGGACGGAAATGCGCCGTGGGATCATGAGATTCGTTCTAGAGCGGTCAAAGAAATAAGTTTAGGTACAGTCGAGGAGGAGCCGGAAAAACGGGAAAATTTGGATACGCTTCTGGCTGAGCATCCTGACATGATGGATGAAGTCGAAAAGGAAATAATAGACGTAACTGAAATGCGTTACAGCACAGCGGATTTTCGTCGAGATCTAATCAAGGGCTCCGCACGGGCTCAAAGACGTAAAGTCACAATTCGGGGATTATTTTGGCAAAAAAGGCCGCGTTCTCTACTCCATTGGCACAGAGTACGAAGCCCATTTGCTCATTTGTTGGATAGCCCTAGGTGGATACTGTTCAAACTAATGGAACTATATTCTAGTTATAGAGAAAAAAATCTAATAAATAGAGAAAGGGAAGACGTAGAAAAAAAAGACAAAACCGAAGTCGATACGGACCGACAAAGAAGCGACCGTCAGTTAATGGTATCCACCCTATGGAGTACGATTTCCTTTGGTCAAGGAATAAGGGGTGTCATCTTACTAGCTCAATCAGCCTTTAGAAGATTTATTCTATTCCCTTCATTAATAAACGCTAAAAATACTATAAGAATACTATTCCTTCAAGATTCCGAGTTGGAGGAGGATTTCGAAGAGTTGAGGAGGGAAGTTTATATACTTACAAATTATGACGGTGATGCCCTAGGAACATTTATGGAGACATTGCGATTCGGTTTTTTCCAGGACCCTAGTTGGCTCCTCGACGGTTTTCATATAAAGGTAATCTTTCCTTTTTGCCTGAAACCGTGGCACGGCCGAGATATGGATCAGCAGGATTTTAATAGAATAAAAAAAAAAAATGTTTCTATCTATTTAACAACTTTAGGAATGGAAACTGACAGACCCTATGGTGATGTCCGAGACGCAGATTCTTGTTTTCGTTATTTTTTTAACCCCGTCTGGATAGTATTTAAAAACAGATATGGAGGTAGGATAAGCAATTTCGTTTTCAAAATCAAAAATCTGATAATCGATTTATTAGGTTTAGGTTTTGTTTTCAAAATCAAAAATTTGAGAAAAGGTTTCGTTTTCAACAAAAAAGAGAAGTTAAAAGTAAAAGATGAGACTCAAAATGAAGAAGATTTAAGAATTGGTGAGCGAACGAGTCACGACTCGTCTATTCAAACCCGATCTATGAGTTGTACAAATAATTCAATGGCAGAAATAGAAATGAAACATCTATCTGATAGAATAAGCACAGTCCGAAATCAAATAGAAATAATTACAAAAGAAAGGAAAAAACTAGTTCCAACCTCCGAAAAAGATCTCCCAGAAATAAATGTTAGTTCTAACAAAGCAAGTTCTAACGCTAAAACATTCGAATTAGAATCAATAAAAAAATCAATAAAAAAGACTTTTCATATTTTAAAAAGAAGAAATACTCGATTAATATTAATCCGAAAATTTCCATTTTTAATAAAATTTTTTTTTATTGAAAGGATATACACAAATATTCTTTTATCTATGATTAATCTTCCTACTTTTTTCGAATCAGCAAAAAAACTTATTGATAAATACATGTACACAAAAAAAAAGAAAAAAGGAATTGAATCACTACAGAATTTTTGTGATTTATCCCCCTTGTCACAAGCGTATGTATTTTTAAAATTATCAGAAAACCAAGGCATTAACTTGGATAAGTTAAGATCCACGCTTGAATCTCATGGAACATCCCTTTTTGTTAAGAATGAAATAAAATATTACTTTCGAAAACAAGGAATAGTTCATTCCGAAATGAATCAATGGAAAGGTTGGTTAAGGGGTCATTATCAATACGGTTTATCTCGGATTAGATGGTCTCGATTAGCACCACAAAAATGGCGAAATCGAGTCGCTCAATACTTTCAAAATAGAGATTTAAACAAGCAGGATTCATATGAAAAGGACAAATTAATTCAGTACAAAAAAAAAGAACAAACTTATTTTACAGCAGACTCAGTACCGTATCAAAAAGAAAAGTTAAAAAATATAAACAAAAAAAAAAAAAATGAAAAAAACAATATAGATATGATCTTTTATCATAGAATTCTATTAATTCTGAAGCTAAGAGGGATTCATCTATTTACGAACCGCAAAGTACCCCTCTCGATAATTATTTCGATTTAGGTTATATTATGGATGTGGGGACTAGAAAATTTTTTGACTGGAAAACTATCCATTTTTCTCGGATGGATATTGAGTCCTGTCTCACTATTGAGTCCTGGCTCATCTATCCCGTATCATATACTGTATATGATACGGGATAGATGTACACATGTATTGTCTTCCATTCTATTTGAATACATGATATTCATTTAATTCAACGACATATCAATTAAATCTATAAATAAATCAATAGAATATTCTTCATTTAGGCTAGACCTCATTTTTTTATGAGTGCCAAAATGGGCCATTCATTTTTTCCTATCCTAAAAAAAATGGAATTTGATTGATTGTTATTGTTGATTCATTTTATTTGCTAATCTTAGGAGTTAATAATGAAAAAAATGAATATTATTGTGTTATTGTGTATAACAAATTCAAATAACTAGCATTATTATTACTGATCGCTAAAATTCATATTTTTAAAAACGAAAAAGGGAGGGGGATAAGATTTCATTTTATGGTAAAAAATTCATTCATCTCAGTTATTTCGCAAGAAGAAAAAACAGAAAACAAGGGGTCTGTTGAATTTCAAGTATTTAGTTTCACCAATAAGATACGAAGACTTACTTCCCATTTGGAATTCCATAAAAAAGACTATTTATCTCAACGAGGTCTGCGGAAAATTTTGGGAAAACGGCAGCGGCTGTTAACTTATTTGTCAAAGAAAAATAGAATACGTTATAAAGAATTAATTAGCCAATTGGATATTCGGGAGTTAAAAACTCGTTAATTTGAAATTTGAGAGGTTCTTTTTGAATTATTTGATTTATTAGGGTTTGAATTTGAATGAACTTTTTTTCGTTTTCAGCAATTCATGGAAGAGTGGATCGAGGAAAAACCTATGAATGTACCAGCTACAAGAAAAGACCTCATGATAGTCAATATGGGCCCCCACCACCCATCAATGCATGGTGTTCTTCGTCTCATTGTTACTCTAGACGGTGAAGATGTTATTGACTGTGAACCAATATTGGGTTATTTGCACAGAGGGATGGAAAAAATTGCGGAAAACCGAACAATTATACAATATCTGCCTTATGTAACACGTTGGGATTATTTAGCTACTATGTTCACAGAAGCAATAACAGTAAACGCACCCGAACAATTAGGAAATATTCAAGTACCTAAAAGAGCCAGCTATATTAGAGTAATTCTGTTGGAATTGAGTCGTATAGCTTCTCATCTATTATGGCTTGGGCCTTTTATGGCAGATATTGGGGCACAGACCCCCTTTTTCTATATTTTCAGAGAAAGAGAATTAGTATATGATCTATTTGAAGCTGCCACCGGTATGAGGATGATGCATAATTATTTTCGTATCGGAGGAGTCGCGGCTGATTTGCCTTATGGCTGGGTAGATAAATGTTTGGATTTCTGTGATTACTTTTTAACAGGGGTTGCTGAATATCAAAAACTTATTACGCGAAATCCTATTTTTTTAGAACGGGTTGAGGGGGTAGGGCTTATTGGTGAAGAAGAAGCAATAAATTGGGGTTTATCAGGACCAATGCTGCGAGCTTCCGGAGTACAGTGGGATCTTCGTAAAGTTGATAATTATGAGTGTTACGACGAATTTGATTGGGAAGTCCAGTGGCAAAAAGAGGGAGATTCACTAGCCCGTTATTTAGTACGAATCGGCGAAATGACAGAATCCGTAAAAATGATTCAACAGGCTCTGGAAGGAATTCCGGGGGGTCCCTATGAGAATTTAGAAACTCGATGCTTTGATAGAGAAAGGGATCAAAAATGGAATGATTTTGAATATCGATTCATTAGTAAAAAGCCTTCTCCTACTTTTGAATTGCCGAAACAAGAACTTTATGTAAGAGTTGAAGCCCCAAAGGGAGAATTGGGAATTTTTCTGATAGGCGACCAGAGTGGTTTTCCTTGGAGATGGAAAGTTCGACCGCCCGGTTTTATAAATTTGCAAATTCTTCCTCAGTTAGTTAAAAGAATGAAATTGGCCGATATTATGACGATACTAGGTAGCATAGATATCATTATGGGAGAAGTTGATCGTTGAAATGATAATTGATACAACAGAAGTACAAGATATCAATTCTTTTTCCAGATTGGAATCCTTAAAAGAGATGTATGGGATCATATGGATGCTTGTCCCTATTTTGACTCCTGTATTGGGAATTGCAATAGGTGTACTAGTAATTGTGTGGTTAGAAAGAGAAATAGCTGCAGGGATCCAACAACGTATTGGGCCTGAATACGCCGGCCCTTTGGGAATTCTTCAAGCTCTAGCAGATGGAACAAAACTACTTTTCAAAGAGAATCTTCTTCCATCTAGAGGGGATACTCGGGTATTCAGTATTGGGCCATCCATAGCAGTTATATCAATTCTATTAAGTTATTCAGTAATTCCTTTTAGCTATGGCCTTGTTTTAGCTGATCTAAATATTGGTGTTTTTTTATGGATTGCCGTTTCAAGTATTGCTCCCATTGGACTTCTTATGTCAGGATATGGATCAAATAATAAATATTCCTTTTTAGGTGGTCTACGAGCTGCAGCTCAATCAATTAGTTATGAAATACCATTAACTCTATGTGTGTTATCAATATCTCTACGTGTGATTCGTTGAAACATAAAGTTTTCTCTATTCTTTATTTCTAGAAAAAAAGTGGAATGAATTGAATAGATATCTTCATTTTTTTTTTCGTCATTTCAGTTGATGAACAAAACCGGATAGTTCTATGAGTGAAAGAAAACTGCTTCTAAAGTTGAAATTCGCAGTCAACAAATTGAGTCTCATTTCCTATGTACAAGAGTTAAGCGGAAATACACATAAAAGCAATAGTTCCTTTACCCCAAGATTAGGTGCTTAGTCATCTTGGCTTGAAGCGGGATCAAAAGATCAACTTTTTACTAACGTTTCTATCTATTCAAATAGATGTCTATAGTAGGGGTTGAGAAAAAAATGAGTGGATGGTTAGCAACACCAAAACGCACAAAGGATTAGTAATGGAGATTATGTAAATTATTCAAAAGGGCATTTTTGTATAACATAAAGAGAATACTAATTGGGGCTTAAAGTTAGTAGAAATGATCAGGCAGTACTCCCTAGGATTCCGATCCAGAGTATGTTCCTATCCACCGATTAAAGAAATAACTATCAGGAACGAAATAATCCTTTACTTTTTTGAACTTTTTTGAAGCCCTCCTTTTTCATTTTTTTCTCAGAAAAGAAAGAAGAATAGGAGACTGGGAAAAAAATAGAAAGAATACAATTCAGAGTAAGATCAGAGTAAGAGACCCTTTTTCTTTTTTCTTTCATATTCATAGAGATAGAATAGAATTCCATTATTTATGAACTAATCTAATGTCTAAACGTCTAATTCCTTTTCGTAATCAAAAAAGATGGGTTGAAACATCTAATCTATTTCTATTTTTACAAGGAGTATTTTATTGAAAAAGTAAGTTATTACTCAATAAAAAATGAAAGAATGAGATCAATTCAGACGCACTTTACTTTGATTATAGCAAATAGCAGACAGAAGTCCATTGGTCTAATTCGGGACCTTACACTTAGAAAGGGGTTAGATTCTCTTTATCCTTTAGATTCTCTTTATCCTAGAATACAAAGAAGGGGTCGAGATAAATAATACCAGCAGGGTCTTTAGATTTATTTGTGGCCCTTGAGGAGCCGTATGAGTTGAAAATCTCATGTACGGTTCTGGAATAGCGATGAAAATAGTGATGTTATCATCGACTATGATTTTCTAACAGTTCAAGTACAGTTGATATAGTTGAAGCGCAGTCAAAATATGGTTTTTGGGGGTGGAATTTATGGCGTCAACCTATAGGGTTTGTCGTTTTTCTAATTTCTTCCCTAGCAGAATGCGAGAGATTGCCTTTTGATTTACCAGAAGCAGAGGAAGAATTAGTAGCAGGTTATCAAACCGAATATTCCGGTATAAAGTTTGGTTTATTTTACGTTGCTTCCTATCTAAATTTATTAGTTTCTTCCTTATTTGTAGCAGTTCTTTATTTGGGCGGTTGGAATATTTCTATTCCGTTTCTATTCGCTCCTGAGCTATTTGAAATAAATAAGGCGAGTGGAGTCTTTGGAACGACAGTTGGTATCTTTATTACATTAGCTAAAACTTATTTGTTCTTGTTCATTTCTATCACAACAAGATGGACTTTCCCTAGATTACGAATGGACCAACTATTAAATTTTGGATGGAAATTTCTTTTACCTATTTCTCTCGGTAATCTATTATTAACAACTTCTTCCCAACTCCTTTCACTGTAAAGAAAAGAAAAAAAGGAATAGAATATTCTATATTCGCGACCTGTTTTGTTTCAAACAAGAGAAAGAAACAAATAGAAAATTATTCATAGATATTCACGATATGTTCCCTATGGTAACCGGGTTCATGAATTATGGCCAACAAACAATACGAGCTGCAAGGTACATTGGTCAAGGTCTCATGATTACTTTATCCCACGCAAATCGCTTACCTGTAACTATTCAATATCCTTATGAAAAATTAATCACATCAGAGCGTTTCCGCGGTCGAATCCATTTTGAATTTGATAAATGCATTGCTTGCGAAGTATGTGTTCGTGTATGTCCGATAGATCTACCCGTTGTTGATTGGAAATTGGAAAAGGATATTCGAAAAAAACGATTGCTTAATTACAGTATTGATTTTGGAATCTGTATATTTTGTGGTAACTGTGTCGAGTATTGTCCAACAAATTGTTTATCAATGACCGAAGAATATGAACTTTCTACTTATGATCGACACGAATTGAATTATAATCAAATTGCTTTGGGTCGTTTACCCATGTCAGTAATTGACGATTATACAATCCGAACAATTTCGAATTCGACTCAAAAATAGGTAAACGTAAACCCCTTAATTAAAGAGTCGTTTCCGAGTACTAGGGTTCTGGTCTAAACTAAACGAATGATTTTTTTTAGTCAAAAACTACAAATCTCAACTATTGATTGGTTGGTGAGAATCGCAATTGAATTTGATTAGAGTAATATACCTGTAATTAGTTCAAAACTATATGTTTCGAAATATCCTCTCGCAAAGAAAAGGACAGACGGGTTAAATAATTCTACCTACATCACCTACATCAATTCACACCCATTCAATTCGGATTGAATTCAACTAAGAGCGTATTGTAAAAAAAAAATTCCTGGTCAGGTCAATAAGGTCATGAAAAACATTTTGATTTATTTATCTCTTACATATAATGGATTTGCCTGGACCAATACATGATTTTCTTTTAGCCTTTCTGGGATTAGGTCTTATATTAGGGGGTCTAGGAGTGGTATTACTTCCCAACCCGATTTATTCTGCCTTTTCATTGGGATTCGTTTTTGTTTGTATATCCCTATTCTATATTTCATCAAACTCCCATTTTGTAGCTGCCGCCCAACTTCTTATTTATGTAGGAGCTATAAATGTTTTAATCATATTTGCTGTGATGTTCATGAATGATTCAGAATATTACAACGATTTTCATCTTTCGGCCGTGGGGGATGGGGTTACTTCGCTGGTTTGTACAAGTATTTTTGTTTCACTAATTACTACTATTTTAGATACGTCATGGTATGGGATTATTTGGACTACAAGATCAAACCAAATTATAGAGAAAGATTTAATAAGTAATAGTCAACAAATTGGAATTCATTTATCAACCGATTTTTTTCTTCCGTTTGAATTTATTTCTATCATTCTTTTAGTTGCTTTGATAGGTGCAATTACTGTGGCTCGTCAGTAATAAATCTTTCTAACCCAAAACAGAAATCAAAATGAAAAGTTGTTATGTGTTATCACATTCATTTCTCTTCAATTCTATTTGATCTATTTAAAGACTATTCAAATAGAAAATAGAAATTTTTTGATTTCTTTCGTCTATTACTACTAGATTCCTTTGTTCAGTACTTGTTCTATTCTAGTCAATAGAATAAGTTGAATTCTTGTTCATATTGAAACGAATCGAAATTGATAAGGAGGTGGTCAATGCTGCTCGAACATGTACTTGTTTTGAGTGCCTATTTATTTTCTATTGGTATCTATGGATTGATCACGAGTCGAAATATGGTTAGGGCCCTTATGTCTCTTGAACTCATACTAAATGCGGTTAATATCAATTTTGTAACATTTTCTGATTTTTTTGATAGTCGCCAATTAAAAGGAAATATTTTTTCCATTTTTGTTATAGCTATTGCGGCCGCTGAAGCAGCTATTGGACTGGCGATTGTTTCGTCAATTTATCGTAACAGAAAATCAACTCGTATCAATCAATCGAATTTGTTGAATAAATAATCTAATTTCTAGAAATTATACTATTCATCAACTCGAAATAGCATGTCTGATACGTGACCTAGATCATGTTTGGGAAAACGTAAGAAATCAAAGTATCTTGGCCCCCTTTTCATGTTTCATGAGTCGATCCAGAAATAAATAGATTGATTCTAAAAATTCTGGTAAATCATTGATTCATCCGGTGTCTAACTATATTCTTTTTTTTACTAGATCGAAAATTGATCACATTCAAAATTTTATAGATCTAATGTCACATTCAGTAAAGATTTATGATACATGCATAGGGTGTACTCAATGTGTCCGAGCCTGCCCCACAGATGTATTAGAAATGATACCTTGGGACGGATGTAAAGCTAAGCAAATAGCCTCTGCTCCAAGAACAGAGGACTGTGTCGGTTGTAAAAGATGTGAATCCGCTTGTCCAACAGATTTTTTGAGTGTTAGGGTTTATTTATGGCATGAAACAACCCGAAGCATGGGTCTAGCTTATTGATACGTTTCAGAAAAACTCACTTGAATTGAATACATTTCGAATCCATTTTCTTTTTTTTTACCGACAAAAACCCGTACTCGCAAAAAAGAAAAAAAAGCATAATATTCTATTTTCCAGTACGGGTTTTTCTGGTCTAAGCGTATCTTGTCTTTACCACGAATTTTTTTCCTTGGTTAACAATAATTGTCGTTTTTCCCATCTCCGCGGGTTCTTTAATTTTCTTTCTTCCTCAGAAAGGAAATAAGGGAATCCGCTGGTATACTCTAGGTGTATGTATATTAGAACTTCTTCTAACCGCTTATGCTTTCTCTTATCATTTTGAATTGGATGATCCATTAATTCAACTGGCCGAGGATTATAAATGGATCGATTTTTTTGATTTTTATTGGAGATTAGGAATAGATGGGCTCTCTCTAGGACCTATTTTACTGACGGGATTTATCACCACTTTAGCGACTTTAGCCGCTTGGCCAATTACTCGAGATTCTCGATTATTTCATTTCCTAATGTTAGCAATGTACAGCGGTCAAATAGGACTATTTTCTTCTCGGGATATTTTACTTTTTTTCATCATGTGGGAATTAGAATTAATTCCTGTTTATCTACTTCTATCCATGTGGGGGGGAAAGAAACGTCTGTATTCAGCTACAAAGTTCATTTTGTACACTGCAGGAGGTTCCGTTTTTCTATTACTAGGAGTTCTGGGTCTCGGTTTATACGGGTCCGATGAACCGACATTAAATTTTGAAATATCAGCTAATCAATCGTATCCTGTGACACTGGAAATACTATTCTATATTGGATTTCTTATTGCTTTTGCTGTCAAATCACCGATTGTACCCTTACATACATGGTTACCGGATACCCACGGAGAAGCACATTACAGTACTTGTATGCTTCTAGCCGGAATCTTATTAAAAATGGGAGCGTATGGATTGATTCGCATCAATATGGAATTATTACCCCATGCTCATTCTATATTTTCTCCCTCGTTGATTATAATAGGCACGATACAAATAATCTATGCAGCTTTAACCTCTCCTGGTCAGCGTAATTTAAAAAAAAGAATAGCCTATTCTTCCGTATCTCATATGGGTTTCATAATTATAGGAATTGGCTCTATAACGGATACTGGGCTCAACGGAGCCATTTTACAAATAATCTCTCATGGATTTATTGGGGCTGCGCTTTTTTTCTTGGCAGGAACAAGTTATGATAGAATACGTATTGTTTCTCTCAGCGAAATGGGCGGAATGGCTGTCCCAATTCCAAAAATATTCACGATGTTCAGTATCTTATCCATGGCTTCCCTTGCTCTACCGGGTATGAGCGGTTTTGTCGCAGAATTTATAGTATTTTTGGGAATAATTACCAGCCAAAAATATCTTTTAATGTCAAAAATAATAATGACTTGTGTAATGGCAATTGGAATGATATTAACTCCTATTTATTTATTATCTATGTCACGCCAAATGTTCTATGGATACAAATTCTTTAATGCCCCAAACTCTTCTTTTTTTGATTCGGGGCCGAGAGAGTTATTTGTTTCGATCTCTATTCTTCTACCCGTAATAGGTATTGGTCTTTATCCGGATTTCGTTTTCTCACTATCCATTGACAAGGTCGAATCCATCTTATCTAATTATTTTTATAGATAGTTTTCGTGAATTAAAAAAAAAAATAAATTGAAATTCTAAAAAGAGTAAGCAGATATGTTTGGCCTTTGTGAGAACCCTTTGAATCCAGTAGTGGAGTTATTCAAATGGTTCTCGACGGCTTACAAAAAATTTTTTTAGATAGATAAAAAAAAAGATCAATTAAGAAAAGAAAGAAAAAAGAAAAAGAATAATAGATAAAAGAAAAAGAATAATAGATAGGAAGTTTTCAAATTTTATGTTTTTATGTATTCTATTAATGTAAAGGAACCATAACTATGTAGCCCAATCCCTAATAAATTTACTCCAAAATAGCATATCCAAATTATAACAAAACCAAAAAAAGCAACAATAGATGAATTTAGACCTTCCCAATTTTGATTTGTTCGCATATGTAAATAAATAGCAAATATAGTCCAAGCAATAAATGCCCAAGTTTCCTTCGGGTCCCAATTCCAATATGATCCCCATGCCTCATTAGCCCATACTGCTCCTGAAAGAATACCTATGGTTAAAAAGATAAATCCTAAACTAATAATACGATAACCCCAACGATCTAATTGCTGAAATACTTTTAATCTGTAATAATTTCGAGACAACGGAAAAGAGGTCTTTAGTAAAACATTTTTTCTTTTATTCATATATTGAATCTCTGAAAATGAATCATTTATATAAAAAAAAAAGAAATTTTTTCTTTTACCAATAATACTCATGACTTCTCGAAATATAATGACTAGAAACGCTATTGATAATAATGATCCACATAAAAGAGACGCATAGCCCAATACCATCATACTTACATGCATCATTAACCACCGGGATTGGAGAGCAGGTACTAATATTTTTTGCTCATGTATTTCAGTGAAAAGACTTGAAGTAGCAAAGCCTTGGGTAAAAATAGCACTTGACGCGGTTATTACGTTTAGATAATTTTTTTTTTTTTTAAAATAGAGGAGCATGTGAATAATGGAGAAATTCCACGAAAGAAAAAGGAATGACTCATATAAATTACTTAATGGAAAATGCCCCGAAGCAGTCCAACGAGTTACTAATAATCCTGTTATGCATACAAAAATAACTATTATGCCTTTTTTTGGCGAATCATATAGTCCTACGATTTCATCCATTAATAAGTTTATCAAATGAATTGTAATTACAATTGAAACAATTGAAAAGGATAGATGAGTTAATATATGTTCTAAAGTTAAAAATATCATAACCAAAGGCCCCCTTAGAATTTAGAATATGAAATTGAATTTATTTTATTATGGGAATTATTATATCTCTTTTATAATATATCCTGCCGCTACTCGGACTCGAACCGAGATGTTTTAGCACTGCTTCCTAAGAGCAGCGTGTCTACCAATTTCACCATAGCGGCTTACTCGAAATAATAATAATTATTTTTTATTCAATCGTCAAGATCAAGGAAATAAAGTTAATGGAATATTTTGATTTTTAGTAAAAAAATTGAGATAAATTTTAGTTGTTTAACTAGACTTTCATACTGAATCCAAAATGATGATTAATTATCATTATCGTTTTATTTAACGTAACTTTAACAATTTACGTTAAATAAATGAAACCATAGCCAAAGGATTCTTCCTTCCTCCAACTAAATAATAAATATAGTTTTTAATTTTATCATGATATAATCAAGTAGTTTCAAAATGAGCGTTGATTTGGTAATTCTTGATTCCGATTTATTATGTTTTCATCTGTTCATTATTTTTGAATTTTTTAAAAACGTTTGACAAGGGAGTTGATGGGGAATTTTAAAATCCCCACCTTAAAATTAAAAATGATTAACAAAGGGCGAAACCCGTTATCATACATATGTTGTATTTTATTTTTTTTTTTCTAAGAAAAAATTAGAATATTTTTCAACTAGAATGATGGAAATCATTTTTTTTTTATGTTTCCTTAGTTATTAGTTATTTATTTAATAAAGCTTTTTGAATTCCCGGTAGAAAGAGATTTCGCTAACGAAAAAGCTTTCAACGCTGCCCAATACCCTTTCTTTTTCCAAATATTTTTACGAATATGTTTTTTTGATCTCGAAATACGTTTTTTTGGAACTGCCATTTTAAAATTAAAGGTTTTTTTGTTGCTATAGTTGAATGTCAAAGACATCTATTATTCTAATTCTATTTCTATATGAATAGTTTTTTACTTTTTGTTTACTTATTAAATGTATTCTCCACATTAGACATAATATACCCTTTTCGTTAAAAAAATAAAACTATCGAAAATAAAAAAAAAATTATAAATTATAATATATGATTTTTTCTATTATATGTATAATATATACATATATTTCATTATATACATATATTTCATTTTTGAAAAAGTTTTTAATTTTTAAAATGAATAATTACTAAAAAAAGTAAGGTAAGCATTTTGTTCACTAGTCATTCCCAAGCATATAATTTGAAAAACTCTAGGTGAACCTTTCGGACCCTTTTTGCATTATTGAGAATAATTAGGAAGATAAATTATCTATTTCAATTTAGTATATCTTAACAGAAGACACCGTTTACTTTTGAAAATTTATTTCAAATAAAAATTTTTTTTTTTATGGAACATACATATGAATATTCCTGGATCATACCTTTCCTCCCACTTCTGGTTTCTATGTTAATAGGAGCAGGACTTTTATTCTTTCCAACAGCAACAAAAAATTTACGTCGTATATGGACTATTCTTAGTATTTTTTTTTTAAGTTTAGTTATGCTTTTTTCCATCGATCTATTCATTCAACAAATAAATAGCAGTTCTATTTATCAACATGTATGGTCGTGGACCATCAATAATGATTTTTCTTTCGAGTTCGGTCACTTGATCGATCCACTTACTTCTATTATGTTAATATTAATAACTACTGTTGGAATTCTAGTTCTTATTTATAGTGACAATTATATGTCTCATGATCAAGGATATTTGAAATTTTTTGCTTATATGAATTTATTCAATACATCCATGTTAGGATTAGTTACTAGTTCTAATTTGATACAAATTTATATTTTTTGGGAATTAGTTGGAATGTGTTCCTATCTATTAATAGGTTTTTGGTTCACACGACCTATTGCAGCAAATGCTTGTCAAAAAGCATTTGTAACTAATCGTGTAGGAGATTTTGGTTTATTATTAGGAATTTTAGGACTTTATTGGATAACCGGAAGTTTCGAATTTCGAGATTTGTTCCAAATTTTTCAAAATTTGGCAGCTAAAAATCAAGTGAATTGGTTGTTTGTTACTTTGTGTGCCTTTCTATTACTTTCTGGTGCTATTTCTAAATCTGCGCAATTCCCTTTCCATGTTTGGTTACCGGATGCCATGGAGGGGCCCACGCCTATTTCGGCTCTTATACATGCTGCTACTATGGTAGCAGCAGGCATTTTTCTCGTAGCGCGGCTTCTTCCTCTCTTTCTAGTCATACCTTACATAATGAATCTCATATCTGTCATAGGTTTAATCACAGTACTTTTAGGAGCTACTTTCGCTCTTGCTCAAAAAGATATTAAGAGAAGTTTAGCTTATTCTACAATGTCTCAATTGGGTTATATGATGTTCGCTTTAGGAATGGGATCTTATCGAGCTGCTTTATTTCATTTGATTACTCATGCTTATTCAAAAGCATTGTTATTTTTAGGATCTGGATCAATTATTCATTCAATGGAACCTATTATTGGATATTCTCCAGAAAGAAATCAGAATATGGTTCTTATGGGCGGTTTAACAAAGTATGTACCAATTACAAAAATAGCTTTTTTGGGGGGTACACTTTCTCTTTGTGGTATTCCACCTCTTGCTTGTTTTTGGTCCAAAGATGGAATTCTTAATGATAGTTGGTTGTATTCGCCTAGTTTTGCAATAATAGCTTGTTTCACAGCGGGATTAACCGCATTTTATATGTTTCGAATTTATCTACTTACTTTTGAAGGACATTTAAACGCTCATTTTCAACATTACAACGGTCAAAAAAACAGTTCTTTTTATTCAATATCTCTGTGGGGTAAAAAGGAACTAAAAAGGGTTGAAAAAAACTTTACTTTACTTAATAATTTCTTAATACTACGTAAGAATCTAAGTAAGAATGAAAAAGACTCATCTCGAAAAGATATGCATGTAACACAACCCCCTATTACTCAATTTTACACTAAAAGTACTCTCTCTTATCCTCAGGAATCAGACAATACTATGCTATTTCCTATGCTTACACTAATTTTATTTACTTTGTTTGTTGGATCCTTGGGAATTCCTTTCATCAAAGATGGTCTTACGATTTCATCCACTAATAGTAATAAGTTTATCAAAGAAAGCCATTTGGATATATTATCCAAACTATTAAACCCATCTATAAACCTTTTATATAAAAATTCTAATAATTCTGTTGATTGGTATGAATTTTTCATAGATGCAACCTTTTCAGTCAGTATAGCTTTCTTTGGGATAGTTCTAGCGTCTTTTTTATATAAACCCATTTATTCATCTTTCCAAAAATGGAATTTACATAACTTATTTTCTACTTTTTTTTCTAAAGCGGGGTCTAACAAGTTTTTTTTTTCAAAAGTCATAAATATCATATATGATTGGTCATATAATAGTGGTTATATAGATGCTTTTTACGCAAGATTTTTAACTAAAGGTATAAGAAAATTAGCTGCATTTACTCATTTTTTTGATACACAAGCCATTGATGGAATTACAAATGGAATCGGCATTACAAGTTTTGTGGCAGGAGAAAGTATAAAATATGCGGGGGATGGTCGCATTTCTTCCTATCTATTATTCTTTTTCTTTTATCTATTATTCTTTTTCTTTTTTCTTTCTTTTCTTAATTGATCTTTTTTTTTATCTATCTAAAAAAATTTTTTGTAAGCCGTCGAGAACCATTTGAATAACTCCACTACTGGATTCAAAGGGTTCTCACAAAGGCCAAACATATCTGCTTACTCTTTTTAGAATTTCAATTTATTTTTTTTTTTAATTCACGAAAACTATCTATAAAAATAATTAGATAAGATGGATTCGACCTTGTCAATGGATAGTGAGAAAACGAAATCCGGATAAAGACCAATACCTATTACGGGTAGAAGAATAGAGATCGAAACAAATAACTCTCTCGGCCCCGAATCAAAAAAAGAAGAGTTTGGGGCATTAAAGAATTTGTATCCATAGAACATTTGGCGTGACATAGATAATAAATAAATAGGAGTTAATATCATTCCAATTGCCATTACACAAGTCATTATTATTTTTGACATTAAAAGATATTTTTGGCTGGTAATTATTCCCAAAAATACTATAAATTCTGCGACAAAACCGCTCATACCCGGTAGAGCAAGGGAAGCCATGGATAAGATACTGAACATCGTGAATATTTTTGGAATTGGGACAGCCATTCCGCCCATTTCGCTGAGAGAAACAATACGTATTCTATCATAACTTGTTCCTGCCAAGAAAAAAAGCGCAGCCCCAATAAATCCATGAGAGATTATTTGTAAAATGGCTCCGTTGAGCCCAGTATCCGTTATAGAGCCAATTCCTATAATTATGAAACCCATATGAGATACGGAAGAATAGGCTATTCTTTTTTTTAAATTACGCTGACCAGGAGAGGTTAAAGCTGCATAGATTATTTGTATCGTGCCTATTATAATCAACGAGGGAGAAAATATAGAATGAGCATGGGGTAATAATTCCATATTGATGCGAATCAATCCATACGCTCCCATTTTTAATAAGATTCCGGCTAGAAGCATACAAGTACTGTAATGTGCTTCTCCGTGGGTATCCGGTAACCATGTATGTAAGGGTACAATCGGTGATTTGACAGCAAAAGCAATAAGAAATCCAATATAGAATAGTATTTCCAGTGTCACAGGATACGATTGATTAGCTGATATTTCAAAATTTAATGTCGGTTCATCGGACCCGTATAAACCGAGACCCAGAACTCCTAGTAATAGAAAAACGGAACCTCCTGCAGTGTACAAAATGAACTTTGTAGCTGAATACAGACGTTTCTTTCCCCCCCACATGGATAGAAGTAGATAAACAGGAATTAATTCTAATTCCCACATGATGAAAAAAAGTAAAATATCCCGAGAAGAAAATAGTCCTATTTGACCGCTGTACATTGCTAACATTAGGAAATGAAATAATCGAGAATCTCGAGTAATTGGCCAAGCGGCTAAAGTCGCTAAAGTGGTGATAAATCCCGTCAGTAAAATAGGTCCTAGAGAGAGCCCATCTATTCCTAATCTCCAATAAAAATCAAAAAAATCGATCCATTTATAATCCTCGGCCAGTTGAATTAATGGATCATCCAATTCAAAATGATAAGAGAAAGCATAAGCGGTTAGAAGAAGTTCTAATATACATACACCTAGAGTATACCAGCGGATTCCCTTATTTCCTTTCTGAGGAAGAAAGAAAATTAAAGAACCCGCGGAGATGGGAAAAACGACAATTATTGTTAACCAAGGAAAAAAATTCGTGGTAAAGACAAGATACGCTTAGACCAGAAAAACCCGTACTGGAAAATAGAATATTATGCTTTTTTTTCTTTTTTGCGAGTACGGGTTTTTGTCGGTAAAAAAAAAGAAAATGGATTCGAAATGTATTCAATTCAAGTGAGTTTTTCTGAAACGTATCAATAAGCTAGACCCATGCTTCGGGTTGTTTCATGCCATAAATAAACCCTAACACTCAAAAAATCTGTTGGACAAGCGGATTCACATCTTTTACAACCGACACAGTCCTCTGTTCTTGGAGCAGAGGCTATTTGCTTAGCTTTACATCCGTCCCAAGGTATCATTTCTAATACATCTGTGGGGCAGGCTCGGACACATTGAGTACACCCTATGCATGTATCATAAATCTTTACTGAATGTGACATTAGATCTATAAAATTTTGAATGTGATCAATTTTCGATCTAGTAAAAAAAAGAATATAGTTAGACACCGGATGAATCAATGATTTACCAGAATTTTTAGAATCAATCTATTTATTTCTGGATCGACTCATGAAACATGAAAAGGGGGCCAAGATACTTTGATTTCTTACGTTTTCCCAAACATGATCTAGGTCACGTATCAGACATGCTATTTCGAGTTGATGAATAGTATAATTTCTAGAAATTAGATTATTTATTCAACAAATTCGATTGATTGATACGAGTTGATTTTCTGTTACGATAAATTGACGAAACAATCGCCAGTCCAATAGCTGCTTCAGCGGCCGCAATAGCTATAACAAAAATGGAAAAAATATTTCCTTTTAATTGGCGACTATCAAAAAAATCAGAAAATGTTACAAAATTGATATTAACCGCATTTAGTATGAGTTCAAGAGACATAAGGGCCCTAACCATATTTCGACTCGTGATCAATCCATAGATACCAATAGAAAATAAATAGGCACTCAAAACAAGTACATGTTCGAGCAGCATTGACCACCTCCTTATCAATTTCGATTCGTTTCAATATGAACAAGAATTCAACTTATTCTATTGACTAGAATAGAACAAGTACTGAACAAAGGAATCTAGTAGTAATAGACGAAAGAAATCAAAAAATTTCTATTTTCTATTTGAATAGTCTTTAAATAGATCAAATAGAATTGAAGAGAAATGAATGTGATAACACATAACAACTTTTCATTTTGATTTCTGTTTTGGGTTAGAAAGATTTATTACTGACGAGCCACAGTAATTGCACCTATCAAAGCAACTAAAAGAATGATAGAAATAAATTCAAACGGAAGAAAAAAATCGGTTGATAAATGAATTCCAATTTGTTGACTATTACTTATTAAATCTTTCTCTATAATTTGGTTTGATCTTGTAGTCCAAATAATCCCATACCATGACGTATCTAAAATAGTAGTAATTAGTGAAACAAAAATACTTGTACAAACCAGCGAAGTAACCCCATCCCCCACGGCCGAAAGATGAAAATCGTTGTAATATTCTGAATCATTCATGAACATCACAGCAAATATGATTAAAACATTTATAGCTCCTACATAAATAAGAAGTTGGGCGGCAGCTACAAAATGGGAGTTTGATGAAATATAGAATAGGGATATACAAACAAAAACGAATCCCAATGAAAAGGCAGAATAAATCGGGTTGGGAAGTAATACCACTCCTAGACCCCCTAATATAAGACCTAATCCCAGAAAGGCTAAAAGAAAATCATGTATTGGTCCAGGCAAATCCATTATATGTAAGAGATAAATAAATCAAAATGTTTTTCATGACCTTATTGACCTGACCAGGAATTTTTTTTTTACAATACGCTCTTAGTTGAATTCAATCCGAATTGAATGGGTGTGAATTGATGTAGGTGATGTAGGTAGAATTATTTAACCCGTCTGTCCTTTTCTTTGCGAGAGGATATTTCGAAACATATAGTTTTGAACTAATTACAGGTATATTACTCTAATCAAATTCAATTGCGATTCTCACCAACCAATCAATAGTTGAGATTTGTAGTTTTTGACTAAAAAAAATCATTCGTTTAGTTTAGACCAGAACCCTAGTACTCGGAAACGACTCTTTAATTAAGGGGTTTACGTTTACCTATTTTTGAGTCGAATTCGAAATTGTTCGGATTGTATAATCGTCAATTACTGACATGGGTAAACGACCCAAAGCAATTTGATTATAATTCAATTCGTGTCGATCATAAGTAGAAAGTTCATATTCTTCGGTCATTGATAAACAATTTGTTGGACAATACTCGACACAGTTACCACAAAATATACAGATTCCAAAATCAATACTGTAATTAAGCAATCGTTTTTTTCGAATATCCTTTTCCAATTTCCAATCAACAACGGGTAGATCTATCGGACATACACGAACACATACTTCGCAAGCAATGCATTTATCAAATTCAAAATGGATTCGACCGCGGAAACGCTCTGATGTGATTAATTTTTCATAAGGATATTGAATAGTTACAGGTAAGCGATTTGCGTGGGATAAAGTAATCATGAGACCTTGACCAATGTACCTTGCAGCTCGTATTGTTTGTTGGCCATAATTCATGAACCCGGTTACCATAGGGAACATATCGTGAATATCTATGAATAATTTTCTATTTGTTTCTTTCTCTTGTTTGAAACAAAACAGGTCGCGAATATAGAATATTCTATTCCTTTTTTTCTTTTCTTTACAGTGAAAGGAGTTGGGAAGAAGTTGTTAATAATAGATTACCGAGAGAAATAGGTAAAAGAAATTTCCATCCAAAATTTAATAGTTGGTCCATTCGTAATCTAGGGAAAGTCCATCTTGTTGTGATAGAAATGAACAAGAACAAATAAGTTTTAGCTAATGTAATAAAGATACCAACTGTCGTTCCAAAGACTCCACTCGCCTTATTTATTTCAAATAGCTCAGGAGCGAATAGAAACGGAATAGAAATATTCCAACCGCCCAAATAAAGAACTGCTACAAATAAGGAAGAAACTAATAAATTTAGATAGGAAGCAACGTAAAATAAACCAAACTTTATACCGGAATATTCGGTTTGATAACCTGCTACTAATTCTTCCTCTGCTTCTGGTAAATCAAAAGGCAATCTCTCGCATTCTGCTAGGGAAGAAATTAGAAAAACGACAAACCCTATAGGTTGACGCCATAAATTCCACCCCCAAAAACCATATTTTGACTGCGCTTCAACTATATCAACTGTACTTGAACTGTTAGAAAATCATAGTCGATGATAACATCACTATTTTCATCGCTATTCCAGAACCGTACATGAGATTTTCAACTCATACGGCTCCTCAAGGGCCACAAATAAATCTAAAGACCCTGCTGGTATTATTTATCTCGACCCCTTCTTTGTATTCTAGGATAAAGAGAATCTAAAGGATAAAGAGAATCTAACCCCTTTCTAAGTGTAAGGTCCCGAATTAGACCAATGGACTTCTGTCTGCTATTTGCTATAATCAAAGTAAAGTGCGTCTGAATTGATCTCATTCTTTCATTTTTTATTGAGTAATAACTTACTTTTTCAATAAAATACTCCTTGTAAAAATAGAAATAGATTAGATGTTTCAACCCATCTTTTTTGATTACGAAAAGGAATTAGACGTTTAGACATTAGATTAGTTCATAAATAATGGAATTCTATTCTATCTCTATGAATATGAAAGAAAAAAGAAAAAGGGTCTCTTACTCTGATCTTACTCTGAATTGTATTCTTTCTATTTTTTTCCCAGTCTCCTATTCTTCTTTCTTTTCTGAGAAAAAAATGAAAAAGGAGGGCTTCAAAAAAGTTCAAAAAAGTAAAGGATTATTTCGTTCCTGATAGTTATTTCTTTAATCGGTGGATAGGAACATACTCTGGATCGGAATCCTAGGGAGTACTGCCTGATCATTTCTACTAACTTTAAGCCCCAATTAGTATTCTCTTTATGTTATACAAAAATGCCCTTTTGAATAATTTACATAATCTCCATTACTAATCCTTTGTGCGTTTTGGTGTTGCTAACCATCCACTCATTTTTTTCTCAACCCCTACTATAGACATCTATTTGAATAGATAGAAACGTTAGTAAAAAGTTGATCTTTTGATCCCGCTTCAAGCCAAGATGACTAAGCACCTAATCTTGGGGTAAAGGAACTATTGCTTTTATGTGTATTTCCGCTTAACTCTTGTACATAGGAAATGAGACTCAATTTGTTGACTGCGAATTTCAACTTTAGAAGCAGTTTTCTTTCACTCATAGAACTATCCGGTTTTGTTCATCAACTGAAATGACGAAAAAAAAAATGAAGATATCTATTCAATTCATTCCACTTTTTTTCTAGAAATAAAGAATAGAGAAAACTTTATGTTTCAACGAATCACACGTAGAGATATTGATAACACACATAGAGTTAATGGTATTTCATAACTAATTGATTGAGCTGCAGCTCGTAGACCACCTAAAAAGGAATATTTATTATTTGATCCATATCCTGACATAAGAAGTCCAATGGGAGCAATACTTGAAACGGCAATCCATAAAAAAACACCAATATTTAGATCAGCTAAAACAAGGCCATAGCTAAAAGGAATTACTGAATAACTTAATAGAATTGATATAACTGCTATGGATGGCCCAATACTGAATACCCGAGTATCCCCTCTAGATGGAAGAAGATTCTCTTTGAAAAGTAGTTTTGTTCCATCTGCTAGAGCTTGAAGAATTCCCAAAGGGCCGGCGTATTCAGGCCCAATACGTTGTTGGATCCCTGCAGCTATTTCTCTTTCTAACCACACAATTACTAGTACACCTATTGCAATTCCCAATACAGGAGTCAAAATAGGGACAAGCATCCATATGATCCCATACATCTCTTTTAAGGATTCCAATCTGGAAAAAGAATTGATATCTTGTACTTCTGTTGTATCAATTATCATTTCAACGATCAACTTCTCCCATAATGATATCTATGCTACCTAGTATCGTCATAATATCGGCCAATTTCATTCTTTTAACTAACTGAGGAAGAATTTGCAAATTTATAAAACCGGGCGGTCGAACTTTCCATCTCCAAGGAAAACCACTCTGGTCGCCTATCAGAAAAATTCCCAATTCTCCCTTTGGGGCTTCAACTCTTACATAAAGTTCTTGTTTCGGCAATTCAAAAGTAGGAGAAGGCTTTTTACTAATGAATCGATATTCAAAATCATTCCATTTTTGATCCCTTTCTCTATCAAAGCATCGAGTTTCTAAATTCTCATAGGGACCCCCCGGAATTCCTTCCAGAGCCTGTTGAATCATTTTTACGGATTCTGTCATTTCGCCGATTCGTACTAAATAACGGGCTAGTGAATCTCCCTCTTTTTGCCACTGGACTTCCCAATCAAATTCGTCGTAACACTCATAATTATCAACTTTACGAAGATCCCACTGTACTCCGGAAGCTCGCAGCATTGGTCCTGATAAACCCCAATTTATTGCTTCTTCTTCACCAATAAGCCCTACCCCCTCAACCCGTTCTAAAAAAATAGGATTTCGCGTAATAAGTTTTTGATATTCAGCAACCCCTGTTAAAAAGTAATCACAGAAATCCAAACATTTATCTACCCAGCCATAAGGCAAATCAGCCGCGACTCCTCCGATACGAAAATAATTATGCATCATCCTCATACCGGTGGCAGCTTCAAATAGATCATATACTAATTCTCTTTCTCTGAAAATATAGAAAAAGGGGGTCTGTGCCCCAATATCTGCCATAAAAGGCCCAAGCCATAATAGATGAGAAGCTATACGACTCAATTCCAACAGAATTACTCTAATATAGCTGGCTCTTTTAGGTACTTGAATATTTCCTAATTGTTCGGGTGCGTTTACTGTTATTGCTTCTGTGAACATAGTAGCTAAATAATCCCAACGTGTTACATAAGGCAGATATTGTATAATTGTTCGGTTTTCCGCAATTTTTTCCATCCCTCTGTGCAAATAACCCAATATTGGTTCACAGTCAATAACATCTTCACCGTCTAGAGTAACAATGAGACGAAGAACACCATGCATTGATGGGTGGTGGGGGCCCATATTGACTATCATGAGGTCTTTTCTTGTAGCTGGTACATTCATAGGTTTTTCCTCGATCCACTCTTCCATGAATTGCTGAAAACGAAAAAAAGTTCATTCAAATTCAAACCCTAATAAATCAAATAATTCAAAAAGAACCTCTCAAATTTCAAATTAACGAGTTTTTAACTCCCGAATATCCAATTGGCTAATTAATTCTTTATAACGTATTCTATTTTTCTTTGACAAATAAGTTAACAGCCGCTGCCGTTTTCCCAAAATTTTCCGCAGACCTCGTTGAGATAAATAGTCTTTTTTATGGAATTCCAAATGGGAAGTAAGTCTTCGTATCTTATTGGTGAAACTAAATACTTGAAATTCAACAGACCCCTTGTTTTCTGTTTTTTCTTCTTGCGAAATAACTGAGATGAATGAATTTTTTACCATAAAATGAAATCTTATCCCCCTCCCTTTTTCGTTTTTAAAAATATGAATTTTAGCGATCAGTAATAATAATGCTAGTTATTTGAATTTGTTATACACAATAACACAATAATATTCATTTTTTTCATTATTAACTCCTAAGATTAGCAAATAAAATGAATCAACAATAACAATCAATCAAATTCCATTTTTTTTAGGATAGGAAAAAATGAATGGCCCATTTTGGCACTCATAAAAAAATGAGGTCTAGCCTAAATGAAGAATATTCTATTGATTTATTTATAGATTTAATTGATATGTCGTTGAATTAAATGAATATCATGTATTCAAATAGAATGGAAGACAATACATGTGTACATCTATCCCGTATCATATACAGTATATGATACGGGATAGATGAGCCAGGACTCAATAGTGAGACAGGACTCAATATCCATCCGAGAAAAATGGATAGTTTTCCAGTCAAAAAATTTTCTAGTCCCCACATCCATAATATAACCTAAATCGAAATAATTATCGAGAGGGGTACTTTGCGGTTCGTAAATAGATGAATCCCTCTTAGCTTCAGAATTAATAGAATTCTATGATAAAAGATCATATCTATATTGTTTTTTTCATTTTTTTTTTTTTTGTTTATATTTTTTAACTTTTCTTTTTGATACGGTACTGAGTCTGCTGTAAAATAAGTTTGTTCTTTTTTTTTGTACTGAATTAATTTGTCCTTTTCATATGAATCCTGCTTGTTTAAATCTCTATTTTGAAAGTATTGAGCGACTCGATTTCGCCATTTTTGTGGTGCTAATCGAGACCATCTAATCCGAGATAAACCGTATTGATAATGACCCCTTAACCAACCTTTCCATTGATTCATTTCGGAATGAACTATTCCTTGTTTTCGAAAGTAATATTTTATTTCATTCTTAACAAAAAGGGATGTTCCATGAGATTCAAGCGTGGATCTTAACTTATCCAAGTTAATGCCTTGGTTTTCTGATAATTTTAAAAATACATACGCTTGTGACAAGGGGGATAAATCACAAAAATTCTGTAGTGATTCAATTCCTTTTTTCTTTTTTTTTGTGTACATGTATTTATCAATAAGTTTTTTTGCTGATTCGAAAAAAGTAGGAAGATTAATCATAGATAAAAGAATATTTGTGTATATCCTTTCAATAAAAAAAAATTTTATTAAAAATGGAAATTTTCGGATTAATATTAATCGAGTATTTCTTCTTTTTAAAATATGAAAAGTCTTTTTTATTGATTTTTTTATTGATTCTAATTCGAATGTTTTAGCGTTAGAACTTGCTTTGTTAGAACTAACATTTATTTCTGGGAGATCTTTTTCGGAGGTTGGAACTAGTTTTTTCCTTTCTTTTGTAATTATTTCTATTTGATTTCGGACTGTGCTTATTCTATCAGATAGATGTTTCATTTCTATTTCTGCCATTGAATTATTTGTACAACTCATAGATCGGGTTTGAATAGACGAGTCGTGACTCGTTCGCTCACCAATTCTTAAATCTTCTTCATTTTGAGTCTCATCTTTTACTTTTAACTTCTCTTTTTTGTTGAAAACGAAACCTTTTCTCAAATTTTTGATTTTGAAAACAAAACCTAAACCTAATAAATCGATTATCAGATTTTTGATTTTGAAAACGAAATTGCTTATCCTACCTCCATATCTGTTTTTAAATACTATCCAGACGGGGTTAAAAAAATAACGAAAACAAGAATCTGCGTCTCGGACATCACCATAGGGTCTGTCAGTTTCCATTCCTAAAGTTGTTAAATAGATAGAAACATTTTTTTTTTTTATTCTATTAAAATCCTGCTGATCCATATCTCGGCCGTGCCACGGTTTCAGGCAAAAAGGAAAGATTACCTTTATATGAAAACCGTCGAGGAGCCAACTAGGGTCCTGGAAAAAACCGAATCGCAATGTCTCCATAAATGTTCCTAGGGCATCACCGTCATAATTTGTAAGTATATAAACTTCCCTCCTCAACTCTTCGAAATCCTCCTCCAACTCGGAATCTTGAAGGAATAGTATTCTTATAGTATTTTTAGCGTTTATTAATGAAGGGAATAGAATAAATCTTCTAAAGGCTGATTGAGCTAGTAAGATGACACCCCTTATTCCTTGACCAAAGGAAATCGTACTCCATAGGGTGGATACCATTAACTGACGGTCGCTTCTTTGTCGGTCCGTATCGACTTCGGTTTTGTCTTTTTTTTCTACGTCTTCCCTTTCTCTATTTATTAGATTTTTTTCTCTATAACTAGAATATAGTTCCATTAGTTTGAACAGTATCCACCTAGGGCTATCCAACAAATGAGCAAATGGGCTTCGTACTCTGTGCCAATGGAGTAGAGAACGCGGCCTTTTTTGCCAAAATAATCCCCGAATTGTGACTTTACGTCTTTGAGCCCGTGCGGAGCCCTTGATTAGATCTCGACGAAAATCCGCTGTGCTGTAACGCATTTCAGTTACGTCTATTATTTCCTTTTCGACTTCATCCATCATGTCAGGATGCTCAGCCAGAAGCGTATCCAAATTTTCCCGTTTTTCCGGCTCCTCCTCGACTGTACCTAAACTTATTTCTTTGACCGCTCTAGAACGAATCTCATGATCCCACGGCGCATTTCCGTCCAGGTCGAGCTCGGCCCATTCGATTTCATCTATTATTTTGTAGTCCCATCGAGGAACTTCTTTACTGATTTCTTTTATTCCAACTTCTTCTGAATACCTTTCTTCTTCTGAAGAACTTTCTTCGGGTTTTCTAATTAAAGAATGCCTTTTTTCTTCTGACAATGATTTTGTAGGAAACGTATTGATGTCATCCGTACTAATCTCAAAATGATTAGAATCAGTACTAAAAAGTAGATCATGGATCTTATTTAGCCAAAATGTCTCTATAAAACCTGTTAAAGAAGTCTTTTTAGTTAAACTTAAAGGCGAAGAAAAAGAGGGGATTTGCCCACGAGAGGATCCGTTCAAGAAAGGATCATATATTCTTGGTAAATATTCTTTTTTAGTCTTATCATTACACAACCTAGTCTTTTTATCGAGTACATCTATTACATGAAATCCTTTGTCTAAAGCTTCCATTCTGTTTTGAAACTCATTGTTTAGGCTTTTTGCTTTTTGTTCATTGCTAAAACACCACCGATTCTACAATTCATCAGAAGAGAGTTTTTCAGGTGTGACTAAAGATATCTTTTTTTCGATCATTTCTAAAAAGGTTGATAAACTGGGCGGATATGTAAAAGAGAGTCTTTCTTTTCCATCACTTTGGCACCCATGGAAAAAATATTGTGACATTTCATCTTGTACAGGATATTCAAACCTAGTATTTTCTATATATCTAAATGGTTGATTCCAATTTTTGGAGTCGAAAAGAAGAGGCACAAGAACTTTTGAAAAATTATCTTCAACTGAAAAGTCATTTTCTAACTTCAGATTTTCTTCATTCCCGTCTGTAGCATTTGTCCCTTTCAAGTGAAAGTGGAGTTCATCCTTGTTTATTTCCTTTTCATTCCATCCGCTCGCTTCTCCATTCCATCGGATCACTTCGGGATCCTCCGGAAGAAAAAGGGTAGAAGAGATGGAAATCAAAGCGGGATCATTTTCCATATCTGTTTCGTCATCGCTATCGCTTTCTTCCTCTGATTGCGGTTTTTCTCCCCTTCTTTCTCCTCCTCCAAATTGCATTTTGTAAGAAAAAAGAGGTGGCGGTATTCTTCCTAAATAGTACATACAAGTAATCACTAAAATAATAGAAAACATTTTTTTTACATACGCCTGCATCTCCCACACAAGGTATGTATTGGATTGATACTGACGATACGGAATCGTTCTATTCACGTCAATAGCGTTGTTTTGGCAGATCCAGATTACTACCAATCGAACCCATGTGGCGTTATATCCAATGTCATACCCAAGAATTCTAATGTTATTAGATCTAAGCAACTTGTTTTGCTCTACCCAGGCTAATACCAATCCAACCCATTTCATGAAAAAACCAAGCCATTTCATGAATAACATGAGACCAATTAACCAACCAATGAAACTACCGATTAAAAATAGGATCTTGCTGTTGCATCGAAACAGATAAATAGTAACTAATCTGGCTAAGATTGAACTCGGCAAAAGGAAATGGTTGAATAATTGAAAAATGAGAGTATTCAGGTATACAAATTGAAGGTTTAGATTACGAATGGATTTTCTCTGATTAGCAGCCTCATCAAAAAAGTAGTTTTCACTAGAGCTCCAGAAGAAATGAACCAAAAGAT